AATTCAGCCTCATATATTTTATTACTTTATAGTTTACTTTTTCTCACACCCATTTTACATTGTCGGAACAAAAACATTGTTTCCTTTATTATGAACTAAAAAGAGTTAAAACGTCTCTTATCTTGTAACTTAGAATAAACTCTTTTCTGTAAAGAAAAAAGCTATTTATTCCTAACTTATACTAGTTTAGTTAATTTATATGAACAAAAAGAGTTAATCGGCAATATCGACAGATTACCGTGTAGTCCAAAAGGATATGAAAATAAAAAAAACTTCACTGTTCAAATTTTTTATTTTAATATCAGAATAGTGGATATAGGTCGGATTCAAGGGGTTAGGTCCACTTACTTTTGTTGATTTATAATTGATTGCTATAATAAAAAATTAGGAAAATCTTGAGATTTAAGTACACAACCTATTATTGTTCATGATAAACTTAATACTATTAAGTATTAATATATTACATATAACAAACATAATAACAACTGTTCAACCCTTTTTGTTACTAGAATTTTAATTCATTCTAATTAATCGAAATATAGTTTAAGTATAATTATAAATTAATTAAAATTTTTCACTTTTTTATTACAAAAAAAAAAATTATATTATCCCTTCAAATATGAATGCTACCGTGGTAATTTTATGAAAAACCAAAGCCCCTTATCGGATTTGAACCGATGACTTACGCCTTACCATGGCGTTACTCTACCACTGAGTTAAAAGGGCATGATTAAATCTATTTTTCAATAGATCGCTATGTATTTAGTGTATATACATATTATATATATATATAGATTTTATACGTTGTAATATCTTTTTCTCTTTTAAACGTATAGTGGTTCATTCAGAGACTCTAAATTAGAGTTATATAATTTAGTTTAGTTTTAGTTATTAGGGTATACTTTTGAGTATAAGTGAAAGGGTTCCTTTTTAATTTCAAAAATATCAATGCAAAGTACTTTTTTCAAGCCGGACCCTAATTCCCATCATAACAAAATAAATTTGATTAATATATGTACTATTAATTCAACCTAAATATAAAAGATTTCCTCGAATGATTAATAAAGTGATTATGCTTGTTCTCCAAATTCTTAGAGAAAAAATTCAAATAGAATTTTTTATGGAATTATATAATATAGATTTAGACTGAACGACTGAGGAATAAAAAAATTATATATAATTGTGACAGATCTAAAGATCTTTCAGATTGATTCATATGATTTCATTATATTGACAATTTCAAAAAACTGATCATACTATGATCATAGTATGATGGCGGTTGTGAAAGTATGCCCCCATCGTCTAGCGGTTCAGGACATCTCTCTTTCAAGGAGGCAGCGGGGATTCGACTTCCCCTGGGGGTAGGGTACTACGAAAGGAAGTTGATCGTGGATTATCACTAAGCCTGGATTGATTTTTACCGGGTCGATGCCCGAGTGGTTAATGGGGACGGACTGTAAATTCGTTGGCAATATGTCTACGCTGGTTCAAATCCAGCTCGGCCCAATAATTCGCGGATCCACCATGAAATGATAGAACCTATGCGTTGGTCTTCAAAAATGCGCGATCTCAATAGAAAAAACGTCAAATTTTTAGATCTGGATAGTGCTATATTTTATCTTTACCAATATCACTATTTTTTTTTCTGACAAGTTTTGGTCTTGATAATGATCTAGATTAATATCTTAAGATCCGTAAGTCTAAAGTCTAAGGAAAAGAGGAAATAAAAAAATAACTTTTTATTTGAAAGATTAACTATCCTATTTATTTTTATTTGGAAATAATGAACAGATTATTAATTATCCATGCTGGTCTTGCTAAATAACATATTGGAAAGCATTTGAGTAAAATCATACGAATATGTGTATTATACACTTTATTCTATTATTTCCTTGGGATTGTAGTTCAATTGGTCAGAGCACCGCCCTGTCAAGGCGGAAGCTACGGGTTCGAGCCCCGTCAGTCCCGATGGAGCCAAATCCACGAAAAGAAAGAATGAAAACTTTAAATAAAAAAAAAGTTAAAGGTGTTTTTGATTTTATCAGGAATTTACGTTAGAATTCAGTATGGTATGGATAAAAGATCTTTCCGTGTTTATGCTATTCAATTCTTGACGATGAATCAATTTGTCAGATATTCTTATTCAATGATATTGATCCAATTCAATTACATCGAGTGTATATTCATCCGATTGAATTAACAGCCAAAAGATTTATCATCTCTATGGGATTAAATCCCGAGTTATTGCGAATTAAATAAAAAAATTATGGAAGTAAATATTCTCGCATTTATTGCTACTGCACTGTTCATTTTAGTCCCTACTGCTTTTTTACTTATAATATACGTAAAAACAGTAAGTCAAAGTGATTAACTTTAATTAAAACTTAAACTTGTTACTTTTTAGTTCTTATCAATGATTGCAGCGAAGAAATAAAAAAAGGGTATAAGTTTCGTGGTTTAATTATTGACCTATACCCCTCAGTATTCTATGAAAGCAGCAATCTATGAGATACTAGATAGTATGGTAGAACGTTTTTTTTACCATATTATCTAGTATTGTTATTGTACTATAACAAGTTACTATAACAAGTTAAGTGTTTGAAGATACAGGTTAGTTTAATATCTATCAATCGACACTATTATCTTCATATATATCAAATTTATGTTTGAGTTGATTAAAATCATTCTGAAATAATCCTAAATAAAATTTTTACCCTTCCTATTCTATTTCTTATTTTTTTTTATGAATTCCGATATCCAGTGAAAGAACGATTGAAATCAATGAAGGAATAAAAGTAAAATTTAAAATAACGTATTTGGAGAACAGAATGGTCTAAAAAAAAAGTAATCCCGTTTTATTCCCAAACTTAATTATTTGTACTTCTAGAGTCCACTTCTTCCCCATACTACGAGTGAAAGGGAAAATGTAAAGACTACCATTAAAGCAGCCCAAGCGAGACTTACTATATCCATGTGAGTTGTGTCCTCGATCTCTTTAAATTAATAATTGTCCACTAATAATAGTAGAATTTCTACCGCATAGTCAAAGGGGGGGGGGGGTTGATCAAACACTATTGATCAACGAATCCAAATACAATTAATACAATTCTTTTTTTTAGAAAATTTATAGGAAAACAGTAAGCACAAGCAAAATAAGCATAAACAGCCGTTGAAGGAGTAGAAGTAACAAAAAAGGAATGTTAAGAACATGTCATAATAATAAGCCCCATTCTTTACTTTTGTGTCTTTTCATTAAGTCAAAAAACTATATTATAGAATCAAGATAGATCATTATATATGATCTATCGCTGTTTTATTTCTTTTTGATTTAAATCTTACCATCTTCGATTTTCCCTATGAACCACTTGAGTACGTATTATTATGTTCTTGAATAGAGGTTAAAGTCAAAATTTATTTTTAATTTATATATACTAAATAAAAACTAAATTGATTGCATGCCAGAGTACTTATAAAGTTTCATGAGTCTGTATACAAAGTATCTATCTTCCACCCTTTGCACAACTAACAATTGAATTTTTCCTATCCAATCTAAGACTTCGCCGGTAGACACTACATTAGTAGTCTAATGGGCTATCATACAACGTTTTTTTTTTTCACGACTCTAATCTTAAACTTTAATTGAAGGCATTTTATAGACCATAACTCCCCAGATACTTAGAATCTAGCAAGTATCCAGAGTTTTTTCCTAAACTTGCTGCGGAACATAGCAAATTATCAAAACAGAATAAGGGATTTTTATTCTTTTGGTTATCAGGCGACACCCGGATTTGAACTGGGGAAAAAGGATTTGCAGTCCCCCGCCTTACCGCTCGGCCATGCCGCCAAAACGATCTAAAATAAATGACAAAATTTCCTCTTGTGCTTTTTTATTGTATTTTGGATCCTTTTTTCTTTAATCCCTTTCTTAAAAAAAAAATTAATTATTCTTTATTCCTTCTATTAAAAAATAAATAAAGTTTTCAGTTACAAAACCAAAAAATTAGCACAAATTTGAACCGTTAACTATTGATTGGAAATTCTTGAACAATTTTTAGATTTCCATCTAAAACTGTATTTTCGTTATGATTACTTAATCATATAAGTACTGATAGGGAGTTAAAGAAACGCGTATGAATTTCAATTATAAGAGCTATTAAATTATAAGAGCTATTATAGGTATCTGTAAACCCCATAATTGACATTATTACACAGATATTATCTGATCAAGTATCTTATCGGGATCCCCATGTTTATATGGAATTTAAATATATGGAATTTAAATTAAATTCTCGTACTTCACTTTTTACAATTTTTCTTGAATAGCTTGAATAAAGAGAAATCTTGATAAAACATGGCCGTTGCTGTTCCGAATAAAACTGTAATATAATAAAAAAAGAGGGGCATATATGCTGTAATAATCCCTGTGCATTCTTAATAAAAAGAACCCCCTTTTTTTTTACTTATACATTTTAACAGTTACATATTCTATGAATTCGAGTAAAAAAAGATTCTCTCTTTTTTGCTCATTCTTTTTTGAACAATTGAATCCAGGAATAAGTACTAAAAAATAAATTATAGATTTTCTTTTTTACGATTATTTTGTCTTTATCTCATTGAACAGATCAAATATTGAATAGAGTTATATTTAAAGTATTCTATTGGATTGGAATACGGAATATCATAATAATGGTAGAAATTCACTCAGTTTTTGTTTTGATATTATATACAAAGCACCCTAAATCTCAGTGGAATGACCCCTTTCTGTTTGTATTTGGTGCAAATTCCTATACGTAAAATTTCATGTGATTTAGTAAACAAAAAAGAAATTCCTTCATTGCTATATTGATCCAGATTATTTGATGAAAAATAAGCAAAAAAGGGGGGGGGGGGTTAAAAAATGCTTGGGAGTGGAAATGAAGAAATGTCTACAATACCCGGATTTAATGAGATACAATTTGAAGGGTTTTCCAGGTTTATTAATCGGGGCTTAACAGAAGAATTTTATAAGTTTCCAAAAATTGAAGATACAGATCAAGAACTTGAATTTCAATTATTTGTGGAAACCTATCAATTGGTAGAACCCTTAATAACGGAAAAAGACGCTCTATATGAATCACTCACATATTCTTCTGAATTATATGTATCCGCGGGATTAATTTGGAAAACCTGTAGGGATATGCAAGAACAAACTATTTTTATTGGAAACATTCCTTTAATGAATTCCCTGGGTACTTCTATAATAAATGGAATATACAGAATTGTTATCAATCAAATATTGCAAAGCCCTGGTATCTATTACCGGTCAGAATTGGACCATAATGGAATTTCAGTCTATACCGGCACCATAATATCAGATTGGGGGGGAAGATTAGAATTAGAGATTGATAGAAAAGCAAGGATATGGGCTCGTGTGAGTAGGAAACAGAAAATATCTATTCTAGTTCTATCATCGGCTATGGGCTCGAGTCTAAGAGAAACTCTCGAGAATGTTTTTTACCCTGAAATTTTCTTGTATTTTTTGAATGATAAGGAGAAAAAAATTTTTAAGTCAAAGGAAAATGCCATTTTAGAATTTTATCAACAATTTGCTTGTATAGGAGGAGATCCAGTATTTTCTGAATCCTTGTGCAAGGAATTACAAAAGAAATTTTTTCAACAAAGGTGTGAATTAGGAAGAATAGGTCGGCGAAATATGAATCGTAGACTGAATCTTGATATACCTCCGAAGAATACATTTTTGTTACCGCGAGATATATTGGCAGCCACGGATCGTTTGATTGGAATGAAGTTTGGAATGGGTATACTTGATGATATGAATCATTTGAAAAATAAACGTATTCGTTCTGTAGCGGATCTCTTACAAGATCAATTCGGATTGGCCCTGGTTCGTTTAGAAAATATGGTTAGAGGAACTATGTGTGGAGCAATTAGACATAAATTGATACCGATTCCCCAGAATTTAGTAACTTCAACTACATTAACAAGTACTTTTGAATCGTTTTTCGGATTACATCCATTATCTCAAGTTTTGGATCGAACTAATCCATTGACACAAATAGTTCATGGGAGAAAGGTGAGTTTTCTGGGTCCTGGAGGATTAACCGGGCGAACTGCTAGTTTCCGGATACGAGATATCCATCCTAGTCACTATGGCCGCATTTGCCCTATTGATACGTCCGAAGGAATCAATGTTGGACTTATAGGATCCTTAGCAATTCATGCGAGGATTGGTCATTGGGGGGCTCTACAAAGCCCCTTTTATGAAATCTCTGAGAGATCAAAAAAAGTACGAATGCTTTACTTATCGCCAAATAAAGATGAATACTATATGGTATCAACAGGAAATTCTTTGGCACTGAATCGAGGGAGTCAAGAAGAACAGATTGTTCCGGCGCGATACCGTCAAGAATTCCTCACTATTGAGTGGGAGCAAGTTCATTTTCGAAGTATTTTTACACTCCAATATTTTTCTCTTGGAGCTTCCCTAATTCCCTTTATCGAACACAATGATGCGAATCGTGCGTTAATGAGTTCTAATATGCAACGTCAAGCAGTTCCGCTTTCTCGATCGGAAAAGTGCATTGTTGGAACTGGATTAGAAGGCCAAGTGGCTCTCGATTCCGGGGTTCCCGCTATAGCCGAAAATGAGGGAAAGATCCTGTATACCGATACTGACAAGATTATTTTGTCAGGCAATAAGAATACATTAAGTATTCCTTTAGTTACATATCAACGTTCCAACAAAAATACTTGTATGCATCAAAAACCCCAAGTTGTGCGAGGTAAATGTATTAAAAGGGGCCATATTTTAGCAGATGGTGCTGCTACAATTGGTGGCGAACTCGCTTTGGGAAAAAATCTATTAGTAGCTTATATGCCGTGGGAAGGTTACAATTCTGAGGATGCAGTACTCATTAATGAGCGTCTAGTATATGAGGAAATTTATACTTCTTTTCACATACGGCAATATGAAATTCGAACTCATGTGACAAGCCAAGGGCCTGAAAGAATCACTAAAGAAATACCGCATCTAGAGGCGCATTTACTCCGAAATTTAGATAAAAACGGGATTGTGATGTTAGGGTCTTGGGTGGAGACGGGCGATATTTTAGTAGGTAAATTAACCCCTCAGATGTCGAAAGAATCCTCGTATGCTCCAGAAGATAGATTATTACGAGCCATACTTGGTATTCAGCTATCCACTTCAAAAGAAACTTCTCTAAAACTACCTGTAGGTGGTGGTATAGGTCGAGTTATTGATGTGAGATGGATCCAGAAAAGGAGGGGTTCTAGTTATAATCCAGAAATAATTCGTGTATATATTTCACAAAAACGTGAAATAAAAGTGGGTGATAAAGTAGCTGGACGTCACGGAAATAAGGGTATAGTTTCAAAAATTTTTCCTAGACAAGATATGCCTTATTTGCAAGATGGAAGACCTGTTGATATGGTCTTCAATCCATTAGGAGTACCTTCACGAATGAATGTAGGGCAGATCTT